ATGTTTAATTCAATGAGATTTCTTATAGATATTCGGTTTTTCTTGGATTAAACAAAAGAGAGTAATTACATGAGTTTCAAACTTTCTTTTTGATTTAATTCATATATTTTTCATTAATATATGAATTAATATAATAAGTTTTATCTTTTCTCCTACCTTAAGAAAAAAAAAAGGCATGTCCACTGTTATTAGATATTAGAATTTTCTGAAAGGTAACTATCCCGCTTTCATATATCAATTTATATAGAATCTTTGAAAAAGACTTTTTTTCATACTTCATAAAAAAGAAAAAGACTTACTGTCTTTAGGATCTGATGCTACACCGCTGTTCAATACCTTAGGGGATCCACTCTATTACATAAGTAGATTCCTAAGATTTATCTCATATTATGATATAAATAAACAGCTCTTGTTGTATCGGTCGAAAACCTTTCCAATTGATCTTTACGGTGCTTCCTCTATCAATTAAATCTTTTTTTATCCATAGAAAAATAAAGTATTTAGGCATATCTAGTCTTCCCTTCATATTTCGATCTATGAAGTTTATTTATTTGCTACAGCTGATAAAAAATCATTTTCGACGATGCTTATGTAGAAAGCCCTTTTTTTTGTGTTTCTAGTATTTCATTGACTAGCTGTTCGTTCTTTTTTTCTATAGTGGAGATAGTCGCACGTAATGACAGATCACAGCCATATTATTAAAAGCTTGTGGTAAAAAGGGGTTTCGTTCTAATGCCCGAAAATAATATTCTAAAGCTTTGGTATGTTCCCCATTACTTGTGTGGATAAGGCCTATATTATAGAGTATATAACTTCGATCATAGGGGTCAATTTCTAGTCGCATAGCTTCATAATAATTCTGTAATGCTTCCGCATAATTTCCTTCAGATTGAGCCGACATCCGTTACGGTCGTCATTCGCTTTAACGAATTCTCCGTTTCAGAACCGTATGTGAGATTTTCATCTCATACGGCTCCTCCTTTAGGTGCATAATGAAAATAATATATGGAAAAATTTGATGTCATTATGAACTAAGCGGGGCTAATGTTTTTACAAGAAATCCCTAGCCAACCTTCTTGCAAAAGATCTTTTCTTACTACCAAGTGGGTTCATGCTAGATAAAAATAAAAAAGTAAACTCTAAAAATTTCTTTGTTCTCAACGCCCCTAAATTTCCAGGAATTAGTCACTTCAACAGTCTTCAATGGTTATACGGGTATCCAAAGTACGAACGAGATGGATGTTTATTGTTCCAACCACTTTAATTAGTCCCAATCCCAAAGAAGAAGAAGAAAGAAAAGGAATCATTTTGAAGAAAGTTTTCGTGTTGTTGATTTCTCGGCGTAGTGCTTCTTCCCCTATGCCTCCTATTCGTATATTGTATTAGTGTAGTAGATTGATCTGTAATACGGGAACCATAGGTAAAAACCTTTTGCTCAATACTAGAATTCACAATTGAAGCATCTAAGGCTGCATTAATCGTGGATACATGACAGAAGGGATTGCTTTTTTTTATATTATAAACTTCACCTTCAAAAGCGTAAATTTTTTTCAATACTCGTTTTTCTTTCTATTCCAAATCGGTGAGAAAAAAAATAATGATAATCAAATCGCACCATCTCTGTAATAAGTAAATGCCTCTTTTTCTCCGGAAGTTGTTGGAATGACTCGTAATAAGATATCGGCTACAATTGTAAAGGTTTTATCAATAAAATTTCCATTTATCCGCGATCTTGGCATAGGTAGTAATCCATTCTATAACTCTTTTGATTTCCTTTACCCTTGCTTTTGTGAGAAAATTTTCTCAAAAACAAAGGAATTGTATAGTACGAACTAACATAAAAGCGAACTCGTTAAAATAAAAAAAAAACCTTCTAGCTACTTCCAATTTTTTCCGGTCAAAAAAGGTATCTATTAACCAAAATCTAAAAAACATTGATGAATAACTCGCTATTCACCCAGGTACTCAGTCATAATCCTGATGTCGGAGAGATGGCCGAGTGGTTGAAGGCGTAACATTGGAACTGTTATGTAGACTTTTGTTTACCGAGGGTTCGAATCCCTCTCTTTCCGTACTTTCAACTAATTCACCAATCTTACGTGATTGACCACAATGTATCAAATCAAATAAAAAAGAATAGATATAAAATCTAGATTTCTTTGATATGGAAAATGCTGGGAAGAGCAAATCAAGGGATACAAACCTCCTTACCAATCTATGATACATGAATAGGAAAAAGATTCCCCGACAAAATCCCTTACCTTGTGCCTTTTTATAAAAAAAAAAAAAAAGGAGGGCAAAGGGGAGTTGTCTGAACTCTTGTTTTTAGTTATTTTTTTTACTTTTTTACTTAAGTTAGGTTTATTAAGTCTGTCGAGAGTAATATTCTACGACAAGCAATTCATTTATTTTCAAACCGACGCATTTCCTATCTATTATTTGATTGACTAACCCTTCATATTGGAATGTGTGAAGAGTCAGATGATTTGGCAATTCCTCGGGGGCAGATGAATTAAGAAGATTTTGAACCAAAGTTCTAGAGTTTTGTTCATCCTTCACTGTAATAATATCTCGGGGTTTGCAGCGATAACTTGGTATATCAACTATACGACCATTAACTAAAATATGTCCATGGTTAACTAATTGGCGCGCTTGAGGAATAGTCGAAGCCATACCCAATCGAAAAAGGATGTTATCCAAACGCATTTCAAGTAATTGTAATAAAACTTGACCTGTTGACCCCTTGGCTTTTCCGGCGATACGAACATATTTAAGTAATTGGCGTTCTGTAAGACCATAATGAAAACGCAATTTTTGTTTTTCTTCTAAACGAATACGATATTGAGATTTTTTTCCGGAGCGTGATTGGTTTCTAAGATCGCTTCCTGCCCTAGGCCTTTTACTAGTTAGTCCCGGTAAAGCCCCCAGACGGCGTATTTTTTTAAAACGAGGCCCTCGGTAACGTGACATAAAGACTCCTTTTTTATTGAAATTGTATAAAACTAAACAAAATTAAAACTGAACTAAATGATAATGATAAATGACGTGAAATCCACTCCAATAGTTTATTGGAATACAAAGAGTCAGAAGATATATTCTCTCAATATACAGATTTTTTTTATTGTATATACAATATATATAAATCAAATAAATCACAAAAATTTTCCTTTATTTTCTTTATTTTTGTTGTAAAGATCTAACCCTTTTACCCGATATATATTCCTATATGGAAGTTTATATGACATAATAAAAATAAAAATGGCGTGGTAACTCTTGGAAAAAAGGTGAAATAAGTCTTTTCAATCTTCTTTGATTTTGAAAGTACATTAAAAATCATGTAAAAAAAACGAAAAAATATGGAAAAGCCGGCTATCGGAATCGAACCGATGACCATCGCATTACAAATGCGATGCTCTAACCTCTGAGCTAAGCGGGCTCAAATAAAATAGCGCATGCATACAAATTCACTAAACTACTAGATCGTATCAATTCACTATTCTATTCATATTTTTCCTTATCTATTTATAATTAATCATATTCTCTATATTCTAGAACAGAATATAGCTCAAATAAATAGTGACTATAAATAAATAAAACATAACCTTAATTAATATAGCAATATATCGACTTTCTAATTTTGATTTCATTAGTTTCTAAATAAGAAAATCTTAATTAGATCAGAAATTTTTTTTTTTTTTTAGTTAAATGATATCTGATTTGAAATTCTTGTTTTTTTGTTCTAACCTCATGCTATTATTATTATTTTATACTTTTTGTCTTTTTATTTTAGTTCTAATATTATAGAATTATTCGAATTAATATTCGAAATGAATATTCGAATAGATTTTTTTAGAATTATTCAAATTTCAAATCTACGAAGTAGACTTAAAATCTTTTTACATTGCACATTGTAGAATTCTAAGTTTCAATAATAATCATAAATTTCTTTTCATGTAAGTAAAAAAAAAAAAAAAAAAGAATCGACCGTTCGAGTATTTATTAAAATTTAAGACAAAGATGAGAAAAGGAAGAACATATATATGTTATGTAATATATAACCATATTGAATTGCAAATACAAAAATGATAGAATCTTTGTTGATTAGACTAAATCAATATGGATGGGGCTAAAAAAAAATGAAAGAAGATAGCAAAGAAATAAAATGAGTATCCATATGTAATGAATTCCCAGGTTTCGGCATAAGAAAACGTGGAAAACATCATAATGAGATCCTAATCTCAAAGCAAAAAAGGGGATATGGCGGAATTGGTAGACGCTACGGACTTAATTGGATTGAGCCTTGGTATGGAAACCTACTAAGTGATAACTTTCAAATTCAGAGAAACCCTGGAATTAACAATGGGCAATCCTGAGCCAAATCCTGGTTTACGCGAACAAACCAGAGTTTAGAAAGCGAGAAAAAAGGGATAGGTGCAGAGACTCAATGGAAGCTGTTCTAACAAATGAAGTTCACTACCTTGTGTTGATCAAATGATTAACTTCATAGTCTGATAGATCCTTGGTGGAACTTATTAATCGGACGAGAATAAAGATAGAGCCCCATTCTACATGTCAATACTGACAACAATGAAATTTATAGTAAGATGAAAATCCGTTGACTTTTAAAATCGTGAGGGTTCAAGTCCCTCTATCCCCAACTCTACTCCCCCAAAAAGTCTGTTTGACATCTTACCTTTTTTTTTTAGTTATTCAAAAATTCATTATCTTTTTTCATTCATCCTACGCTTTTACAAACTATAATTTCTTTTCTTATTATATACAAGTCTTGGGGGGATATATCATACAGGTACAAATGAGAAAGAAATATCAATTTGAATTAGTTAGAATCTCTAGAATTTTTCATTTGAAAACTTAGAAAGTCCTCTTTTCGAAGATCCAAGAAATTCCCGGTCGAAAACTTTTTTAATTTACTACTTTTGCGTTTCTTTTAATTGACATAGACCTAAGTCATCTAGTAAAATGAGGATGATACTTCGGTAATGGCCGGGATAGCTCAGTTGGTAGAGCAGAGGACTGAAAATCCTCGTGTCACCAGTTCAAATCTGGTTCTTGGCATAGGATTTATTAATTTTGATAAGTTTCTATTCTTCAAATTAAACGTATCTTTAGTAAAAAAAGTGCAATCATCCTTTAACCCCCTCTCTTTTTTTGTTCATGTTGTGGATCCATCCGTTCAAAAAGAATTATAATACTTTATACATACTACATATTCGAAAGGAAAGGTTAAATGAGTTCTGTTTGAAAGAATCAAACAAAACAAGTAAAAAAAAAAGGTCTATATCTTCTATATCTTCTATATCTTTCTATATCTTCTATATCTATAGTAGATATAGTTGAAGGGCATAAAATAAATACCCCAAGATTCATTAGATCCAATAGAAATAGAATTGTATGTACCCCCCCTCATTTATTGCTTTCCGATCTTATTTATTCATTCCGAGTTATGTGACTAAAGTTAACTAAGTTATGTGCGCGATACAAAGTTCATAATGCAGAACTCTTTTTTTTTAGTTCATCCTATTGGCTCGGCGTTTACGAAAAAAAAAAGGATCTTTAAAATTGGAGATCAAGCTATCTATAATAATATGAATGAGACCTCAATTCTTCTGTTTGTTTGATCTAAAAAAGAATCGAATTCTAAATATTCCGCGAAGATCTGTAGTTGTAGAAGCTAAGACTCATTTTTTATCATTCAATAAGCATCTTGTATTTCATAAAAATTGGGGGCAATATAATCCTTACGTAAAGGCCACCCTATCCAACTTTCGGGCATTAAGATCCGTTTCAGTCGTGGATGGCTATCATAAGTGATTCCTAACATATCATAAGATTCCCGTTCTTGAAAATCCGTACTTTTCCAAACCCAGAAAACAGATGGAATTCTAGGATTACTCCTGTGAGTAAATACTTTTATGCAGACTTCTTCCGCTTGATTGACACCATATTCTATTCTCGTAAGATGATACACACTGGCTAAGAGGCCACCTGGTGCCACATCATAGGCACATTGCGAACGTAAATAATTGTAACCATATACATATAAAATTACAGCAATAGAATGCCAATCTTCGGGCTTTATTTGTAAAGTCTCGATTCCTTGGTAATCGAAGCCCAACGATCTATGAACCAGCCCGCGTTTGGCTAGCCAAACGGACAAAGTGCCCTGCATCTTTTTTATTTCCCCCACACCTTTTTTATATAAAATAAGTATTTCACATTTACCATGAGTTCTAATTTATGAAGATTTTTTTATGATTCTCTAAAATCCTCCCTAATTCACTAATTCGTGGGAAGATACTGGAGTTTTGTATTTAAAAAATGTTTCAGTAGAGATCTCTGAAGTAGATGATGGTGGATAAAGTAATTCTTGATCATAATTTCCAGTATGCGTACTGCGTACAACAAAAAACTTGTGATTGGTAGTAAAACACCGATTACCCTGTTGAGGTCTAATTTGATCCTTATGGATTTCTCTAGCTATTTTCTTACGAAGCTTTGTTATAGCGTCTATAACAGCCTCTGGCTTAGGTGGACAACCCGGCAAATAGACATCTACAGGAATTAGCTTATCAACTCCTCGAACAGTACTATAAGAATCGGTACTGAACATACCCCCTGTAATTGTACACGCTCCCATAGCAATAACATACTTTGGTTCAGGCATTTGTTCATATAATCGCACTAAAGAAGGAGCCATTTTCATGGTTACTGTACCTGCTGTTAAAATAAGGTCCGCCTGTCTAGGACTTGATCTTGGTACTAGCCCATAACGATCAAAGTCAAATCGGGAGCCTATTAATGAGGCAAATTCAATGAAACAACAACTGGTACCATAAAGAAGCGGCCATAGGCTGGAAAGTCTTGACCAATTTGAAAGATCATTTAACGTAGTTGAAATAACTGAATTTTTTGTTGTTCGATCAAGTACGGGAAACTTAATGGAATTCATAAGTGTTATTGTTTCAATGGTTTTTTTTTACTTTTTTTTATTGTTATTGTACAAGTATTCAGGAAACGAACTAAGACCATTCCAATGCTCCTTTTCGCCATGCATAAACTAAACCAAGAATTAGGATAAGCACGAAAATGAAAGCTTCTATAAAAGAAGATACCCCCAGTACATCAAAACTCATTGCCCACGGATACAGAAAAACTGTTTCAACATCAAAAACAACAAAAACTAGAGCAAATATATAATAACGGATTCTAAATTGTAACCAAGCATCCCCAATCGGTTCTATACCTGATTCATAACTAGAAAGTTTCTCTGGCCCCTTCCTAATTGGAGATAAAACTCCGGAAATTATAAATGCCAAAACAGGAATAGCACTTGATATTATTAAAAATGCCCAGAAAATATCATATTCGTAAAGCAGAAACATAGACGAACTCCTATGAATGTGGAAAAAAAAAGTCGCTTAGTCAATTCTGGATTGGGCAAGGGATATAGAATGCTTGAGTCAAAATAAAAATTCAGGT